TTCTAATAAAAGAGACGAAGTAGCTTTGATACGATATTCTCAACAATCTGATTTTCGCCGAGACATAATCAAAGGTTCAATGCGAGCCCAAAGATGTAAAACAGTTATTTGGGAACTTTTTCAAGCAAATGCACATTCTCCGCTTTTTTTGGACAGAATAGACAAATCACACCCTTTTTTTTTTGATATCTCCGGACTGATAAAACTCATTTTTAGAAATTGTATAGGAAAGGGGGCAGAATTCAAAATTTCAGATTATACAGAAGAAGAAATAAAAAAAAGGGAAAAAAAGGAAAAGGACAAAAAAGAAGAGAACAAAAGAAAAGAGAAAGCGCGAATAGAAGTAGCAGAAGCCTGGGATACCATTCCATTTGCTCAAGTAATAAGAGGTTCCATGTTAATAACTCAATCGATTCTTAGAAAATATATTATATTACCGTCATTGATAATAGCTAAAAATATTGGCCGTATGTTATTATTACAATTTCCTGAGTGGTCTGAGGATTTAAATGAATGGAATAAAGAAATGCATGTTAAATGCACCTATAATGGTGTTCAATTATCAGAAACAGAATTTCCGAAAAATTGGTTAATAGACGGTATTCAAATAAAGATGCTATTTCCTTTCTGTCTGAAACCCTGGCACAGATCTAAGCGACGGTCCTCTCATATAGATCGAATCAAAAAGAAAGGACAAAAAGATGATTTTTTTTTTTTAACGGTTTGGGGAATGGAAGCTGAACTTCCTTTTGGTTCTCCCCAAAAACGGCCTTCCTTTTTTGAACCCATTTTTAAGAAACTCAAAAAAAAAATTGTAAAATTGAAAAAAAAGTATTTTCTATTTCTAAAAGTTTTAAAAGAAAGAACAAAATTTCTAAATATCTCAAAAAAAACAAAAAAATGGATTATCAAGGGCATTCCGTTTTTAAAAAAAATAAAAAAAGAACTCTCAAAAGTAAATCCAATTCTATTATTTAGATTGAGAGAAATATATAAATCAAGCGAAACTAAAAAAAAAAAAGAAAAAGATTCTATAACCCGCAATCATATAATTCATAAATCCTTTAGTCGAATTCAATCTACATATTGGACAAATTTTTTACTGACAGAAAAAAAAATGAAAGATCTGACTGATAGAACAAGCACAATCAGAAATCAAATAAAAAGAATTACAAAAAATAAAAAAAAAGTGACTCCAGAAATAAATGATAGTCCTAATAAAACAAGTTATAATGCTAAAAGATTCGAATCACCAAATTGGCAAATATTAAAAAGAAGAAATACTCGATTAATCCGTAAATTACATTATTTTATAAAATTTTTCACTGAAAGTATATACGCAGATATCCTTCTATCTATTATTAATATTCCCAGAATTAATATACAACTTTTTGTTGAATCAACAAAAAAAATGATTGATAAATCCATTTACAATAATAAAAAAAATAAAAAAAGAATTAATAAAACAAATCAAAATAAAATTCATTTTATTTCGACTATAAAAAAGTCACTTTATAATATTAGTAATAAGAATTCACAGAATTTTTTTGACTTATCCTCCTTGTCACAAGCATATGTATTTTACAAAATATCACAAACACAAGTTCTTAACTTGTATAAGTTAAGATCTATTCTTCAATATCACGGAACGTCTTTTTTTCTTAAGACTTCAATAAAAGATTATTTTGGAAAACAAGGAATAATTCATTATGAATTAAGACATAAGAAACTTCGGAATTCTGGAATAAATCAATGGAAAAACTGGTTAAGAGGTCATTATCAATACCATTTATCTCAGATTAGATGGTCTAGATTAATAGCAGCAAAATGGAAAAATAGAATCAATCAATGTCGTACAATTAAAAATCAAGATTTAAACAAAGAGAATTCATATGAAAAAGACCTATTAATTCATTACAAAAAACAAAACGATTACGAAGTATATTCATTACCAAATCAAAATGAGAATTTTCAAAAATACTATAGATATAATCTTTTATCTTATAGATCTATTAATTATGAAAATAAGAGAGACCCATATATTTATGGATCACCATTCCAAGTAAATAAGAATCGAGAGAGTTCTTATAATTACAACACACATAAACATAAGGGCAAATTTTTTGATATACTAGGGGATATCCCTATCAAAAATTATTTAGGAAAAAGTGATATTATGTATATGGAAAAAAATCCGGATCGAAAATATTTTGATTGGAAAATTCTCCATTTTTGTCTTAAAAAGAAAATCGATATTGAGGCCTGGATCAAGATCGATACCAACAAGAATAAAAATACTAAAACCGGGACTAATAATTATCAAATAATTGATAAAATTGATAAAAAAGATCTTTTTTATCTTACGATTCCTCAGGATCAAGAAATCAATTCACCCAATCAAAAAAAAATCTTTTTTGATTGGATGGGAATGAATGAAGAAATACTAAGTCGTCCTATATCGAATCTGAAACTTTGGTTCTTCCCAGAATTTGTACTACTT